TCTAAGTTATAAGTTTAAGTTAATAGAAGAAGTTCTATTTGCTCAATCAATTATTCCCCTATAATCTTTTCTCTCTTTTTGTTTGTCCACAACTTCCTATCAATCTAAACAAAAGAGTTCCGGTTTGCCATCCTTCCCTTGTATTCTCTTCGTTTGTATATCTATTAAAAAGAATAGGATACAAGTAATGAATTCCAGGCATCCCGCAAAACGAAAAAAAGTATAAACAAAGCAACAAAAAATTTGGCACCTTTTACCAACTTGATGTTAAGAAATCCCCGCACCTAGAAATTCATTTCGTATAATTGAACCTTTTCAAACTGTTTCTTTTTAAGAACCAAAAAAACTTGTGCCAAAATAACAAATGCAAAGAAGAATAAAAGACCTTGGACCCGTAATGGGTCTTGAAGCACTACTTCTGCATCTCCCTGACCAAAGCCTCCCACATTGGGATTGCTTGTTAATGGTTGATCAAGCTTGATGGATTCACCCTCTGAAACAAGAAGTTCTGGTCCTGGAGGTACAATATCAACTACTTGATGTCCATCCGATGGATCAACAACGGTTATTTCATATCCACCCTTTTCTTTACGTACTATTCTACTTACTACACCTGCTGATGTAGCATTATAGACTGTATTGTTACTTTTGCTACCATCAGGATAAATCTGACCCCTTCCTCTGTTCCCACCTACATATATGGGATATTTTAAGAAGTGAACATCTTTCTTCGTAGCAGGGTCGGGGGAAAGAATGGGAAAGATGATTTCACTATATTTCTGACCAGGAACAGGACCTATCACAATAATATTTCTTTTATTAGGACGATAACTCTGAAAAGACAAATTTCCAATCTTTTCTTTCAATTCGGGAGAAATACGATCAGGGGGGGCTAATTCGAATCCGTCGGGTAAAATGAGAACAGCCCCTACATTCAAACCCCCCTTTTTACCATTAGCAAGAACTTGTTTCAGTTGCTTATCATAAGGAATTCGGACAACCGCTTCAAATACAGTATCAGGGAGCACAGCTTGCGGAACTTCAATATCCACGGGTTTATTAGCTAAATGACAATTGGCACATACAATTCGTCCCGTTGCTTCTCGCGGGTTTTCATAACCCTGCTGCGCAAAAACGGGATATGCATTTGAAATGGATGACCGAGTTATTACATATATCATGATCGATACAGAAATGGATCGAGTCATCCCTTCCTTTACCCAAGAAAAAGCATTTTTATTTTGCATGTCCAATCATTAATTTCGGAGTTTCTACAATAAATTAGATAGGTAACTATACTAGTTACCTATACACGAGTCTGGCATTGTACTAGAATAATTGTACTGGAATATACGATGAATACCTTGAGCAGATGAAAGTATAAGGAATTAAGTAAAATTTTTAATTAAATGCTTAATTTCTATTTATTTATAAAGGAAGAAGGATTCTAATTTTATTGATATGATGAGATCAAATGAGTTCTTTATTCATTCATTGAATGAAAAATTACTACAAGCGAAGGAGATACACGATTTAAATAATGAAAAATCCAATATTTAACAATTGCATCTAGAATAACTGGAAAAATGGAAACAAGACCAGATATAATCTGATTGTTATGATCCAATCCAAAATCGTTGTAAACCAAACCTATCATTAGTTCCCAACCACGGGTCGAGTGAAATCCGACCCATAAATCAGTAACTAAAAGAATCGAAAAAGCTTTTATTGTGTCACTTAAGTTATAGAGGAATTCCTGAACCCAAGAATTCAGAATAACGAGTTCTTCATTACTCAGAATAAAATAACCACTTAGAATAGTGAAACAGATTATATTTGTCGAGAAATGTAAAATGATATGGAGATCATATTCATTGCATGCTTTGACCAATTGTATTGTTTCCTTGTGTATTCCTATATGAAGTTTTTGTATATGTGTTTCCGGGTACTCCTTTATCATTTCATCCAATAGGAATAGTTCTTCTAATTCTATGAATCTTTTTAGAACGTTTTTCTCTTGAATATGATTTAAAAAAGTTTCGGATTGTCTGCTATTCCACCAATAAGTAACCCAAGGTTCCAGACATTTATTAAAAGAGAAAGAGACCCACCAGGGCAAAAATACCATAGATGCAAGATAGGGAAGGGAGGCCAATGCTTTCTTTTTTTTCATTTTGATCTGTGAATTGAATTTGAATTTTTAATGAACCTGCTTCATTCGTCGACTCTATCTGATATTTCTCTGAAGCACGAGTTGTATAACAAAGTAGTGACCTCTGGATCTATCCCTTTCCTTTTTATTTGTAATATATTTCAGATATCTCAATTGGGCAAATTCAAACCAATTTAATTTTCATTTGTTCCTTTCGATGAATACTCCAAAACCCACTTTAAGTAACAAATCAAGTTTCGAGACCAAAAAACTTACATTAATTCTTTCGAAACGAAATCTTTTACTGTATAATCAGAAAAAGGGTATCAATTAAAAATTATGGGCCTAAAAAGATGAATTATGTATTACGAAATACATGTTCGGATAGGTTTGATTAATTTATATCTATAAATTAATTATTAGATTAGTTAGTTAGATTAGACTTCTAGTATAAAAGAATCAGGAAACTTGCCTTTTATTAAAAAGGGGAATTAGCAAGTTCTTTTCCCCACCTTGAGAGGATATTTATTCTTTACTTTAGTTCGAGTTCGTTTTAAAGTACTTCCATCGGTATGCGCAAAAAATAGGCTAATTCAGCAGCTTTTTGTTCAATTTCTCGTGGAGTCAAATTCTCATCAGTACGAGTCAAGGGAATGGCTCCTTGGCCCCTGATTTCCATATAAAGGACACGACGAGTATAAAGACCCTCTTTAACCTCTATTCTGATTGATTGGATATCTCTCATAAGGAACCGAAGGAAGATGCGACGATTTATTCCAGGAAATCCCCAACGAAAAATACACACTCTTCCCTCTTTTCTATCGAATCGGTCATAACCGCTACCTACATTCCACGAAATAGTGCACCACAAATAGGAGCTAATGAACAGACCCGCGATCCCATAGAAAGACATCACAACCCCTTGAGGAAAAAAAACGATTTGCTGAGATGGAAATACAGAGATCAAATTCCTACCAAGATAACTGGAAGTTCCAACCACTAAGAATCCTAGTGAACCTAAAAAAAGGATACAGGCCCAGCAAAAATTACTCGTTTTTCGAGATTCCGTTATAAGTTCTATCCATATATGTTCTGATCGCCAATTCATACTATACTGCATTCAGTTCAGTTGCATTCGATTGGAATTGAGCGAATAACCCAAATAAATTTGACTTTACCTTTCTTGACCCCGAAGTAACTTTCACCAACTAGCACTATTGTTATGTGAAACATCGGGAGTAATTAGTTAGATACATTGACTTTCCATTTTTTATATTCGCTAATTCATTTTGAACCAGCTATATCCACATATACATGCATTTATACAGATATTATATATCCACATAAAAGTTCTTTCACTTGTGTGTTTGGCAAAAGCCACATATCATACCATATTACACGAAATAAATATCCGTATTATCATACAGTGTTGAAATCACTTGATAAGATTCATTACCATTGGGTCTAGACAATCTTATTTTTTTGGACATGAAGAAATAAAGAAACCATTGCAATTGCCGGAAATACTAGGCCCACTAAAGGTACAAAAATGGAGGGTAAGTTGAAATCTGTCATAGAATAGATGCCTCGATTTACTATTTCTATCTATTAATATTTCTATCTATTAAAAAGATATCCTCTTATGCTTATTTAGGATATATCTATCATAAGTAATATAAATAATATTATTATATTGTAAATAATATTATTTATAAGTGATAAATAATATCAACTATAATTCTATTAGCTATATGATTAGATAGAAACTATAATATTTAGAATATATATATATATATTTAAATAATAAGTAATATAATAATGAATATTATAATATATAATATGAATATTATAATATATAATATAAGTTAAAATAATAATTAATATTTATTTAATTTTAATTTAATATATTAAAATTAAATAAATAATTATAAATAAAAAACAAAAGAAAAAATATAATTATCCGAAACCTCTGTCTATCTACAAGGAGAACTTATGTCAACAAGGAAAACAATATATATATTGTTTCTTTTAATTACGATTACGATGAATTAAATATTTATTTTTGTTCGCTACAAATAAAATAAGCGAATCTAGTGCTATACTTTAATTTTTGGAACTGTGATTCAAAGGAAAGAAACCGTGGAGTTGAAATAACTCACTCAGAACACCTTTTAAAAGATTACGTGGTACTATTGGGTCGAATAAACCTTTTTCGAATAAATACTCAGATGTTTGTGAACCCTCGGGTACTGTCGTATTCAATGTTTGTTCAATTACTCTTTTACCCGCAAATGCAATGGTTGCATTAGGTTCAGCAATAATGATATCTCCTAACATAGCAAAACTGGCTGTTACTCCACCGGTTGTAGGATCTGTAAGAATTGCTACATAGAATAACTTTTTATCTAATTGATAATTATATAAAGCAGAAGAAATTTTAGCCATTTGCATCAAGCTCAAACTTCCTTCTTGCATGCGTGCTCCTCCAGAAGCACACACAATAATGACAGGTAGAGATCGATTAGTAGCATATTCGATCAAACGAGTAATTTTCTCGCCTACTACGGATCCCATACTACCCCCCATAAACTGAAAATCCATAACGCCGATAGCTACGGAAATACCATTTAGTTGACCTATGCCTGTTTGAACAGCTTCAGTTAAACCTGTCTTTCTTTGATAAGAATCGATACGATCTATATAAGAATCAGAATCCAGTTCTTCTTCTGAAAAATCGATATGATCTCTATCAGAATCCGGTTCTTCATCAAATTCAACGGGTGAATCAAATTCAATGGGGTCTACAGATACCATATCTTCATTCATGGGATCCCAAGTTCCGGGATCA